TATTTATAAAAATGTTCTAATATCTATTCAAATTAATTGAAATTCCATTTTGAATCCTTTTATTCGCGAGGAGCTGGATGAGAAGAAACTCTCACGTCCAGTTCTGTAGTAGAGATGGAATTCCGAAACAACCATCAACTATAACCCCAAAAGAACTAGATTCCGTAAACAACATAGAGGAAGAATGAAGGGAAGATCTTATCGAGGTAATGATATTTGTTTCGGTAAATACGCTCTTCAGGCACTTGAACCTGCTTGGATCACATCTAGACAAATCGAAGCAGGTCGACGAGCAATGACACGAGATGCACGCCGTAGTGGAAAAATATGGGTCCGTATGTTTCCAGACAAACCAGTTACAGTAAGATCTGCTGAAACGCGTATGGGTTCGGGGAAAGGATCCCCTGAATATTGGGTAGCTGTTGTTAAAGCGGGGCGAATACTATATGAAATGGGTGGAGTAGCCGAAAATCGAGCCAGAAGGGCTATTTTACTAGCAGCATCCAAAATGCCTATACGAACTCAATTTATTATTTCGGGATAAAAATGTAGAACCGACAGAAATGAGTCTTGGGGATGAAACCGCAGGTTTATTTTTTTGGACAAACAATATTTCTTTTATTTTCTTTATCCTTTGCATTGGAAGAATAGACTAAAAAATTGATATGATTCAACGTCAGACCCATTTAAATGTAGCGGATAACAGCGGGGCTCGAGAATTGATGTGTATTCGAATCGTAGGAGCTAGTAATCGTCGCTATGCTTATATTGGTGACGTTATTGTTGCTGTGGTCAAAAAAGCAGTCCCAAAAATGCGCCTAGAAAAATCAGAAGTAGTCAGAGCTGTAATTGTCCGTACCCGTAAAGAACTTAAACGTGACAACGGTATGATAATACGATATGATGACAATGCTGCAGTTGTGATTAATCAAAAAGGAAATCCAAAAGGAAATCGAATTCTTGGTGCAATCCCCGAGGAATTGAAAGAATTCAATTTTACTAAAATAGTTTCATTAGCTCCCGAGGTATTATAAAATAAAATGAGATCGTGATTGGGGTATTTGAAAGAAATAGATTAAGAACTAGATTAATTCGTAGATTGTGTCTCAGGCATATACCTTGAAAAATTCGTATTCATAAACCAATAAAAAAAAAAAAGAAAAACATGTTAATTATATCCAATTTTCAGACACCAATAATTTTAGTTCATGATGGGTACAGACACTATTGCTGAGATAATAACCTCTATACGAAATACTGATATGGCTAGAAAAAGAGTTGTTCGCATAGCATCTACTAATATTACCGAAAATATTGTTAAAATACTTTTCCGAGAAGGTTTTATCGAAAACGTCAGAAAATATCGAGAAAAAAACAAATATTTTTTGGTTGTAACCCTGCAACGTAGAAGGAATAGGAAAAGACCCTATAGAAATTTTTTCAATTTAAAACGGATCAGTCGACCCAGTCTACGAATCTATTCTTACTCTCAAGAAATTCCTAGAATTTTAGGTGGGACGGGGATTGTAATTCTTTCTACTTCTCGAGGTATAATGACAGACCGGGAGGCTCGACTAGAAGGAATTGGCGGAGAAATTTTGTGTTATATATGGTAATCATTTTAATATCCAAATGGGATCCGAAACCTCTTCCTATTTATAAAAAAAAAAAGAAAGAGGGTGAATTGTCTAATATCCTTTCTCTTCCATTAGTTGATACTTCAAGGGGGCTTTACCTGCAATGACAAAAGAAAAATGGATTCAGAAAGGTTTAATTATTCAATCACTTCCCAATGGCATGTTCCGGGTTCGGTTAGATAATGGATTTCTGGTTCTAGGTTATGTTTCAGGAAAGATCCGGCGTAATCTTATACGGATACTGCCAGGAGATAAAGTCAAAATTGAAATAAATCGTTATGATTCAACCAAAGGACGTATAATTTCTCGACTCGACAACGACAACAAGGATTCGAAAAATTAGCTGGTCTTTATTCAATACGATTCGAGATGCAAAATTTCAAGAAACTTATTTTCTACCAAGAAGTAGATTCAGAATTAAGATAAGGAATGACAAATATGAAAATAAGAGCTTCCGTTCGTAAAATTTGTCAAAAATGTCGACTAATCCGTAGACGGGGGCGCCTTAGAATAATTTGTTACAACCCGAGACATAAACAAAGACAAGTATAATCAGACGCGCTAAAGGGCTCAATGTACAAATAAGGAATCTGTTTTGACATGAAATGGATATATCCATAGATTTCTGACTCATATTTATGAGATGATACAATATGGCAAAAGCTATACCGAGAACTGGTTCACGTAGGAATGTACGTATTGGTTCACGCAGGATTGTACGTATTCGTTTACGTAAGATTGGATATAGGATCCCAAAGGGAGTTATTCATGTTCAAGCAAATTTCCATAATATCATTGTCACGGTTACAGATCCATGGGGTCGGGTGGTTTCCTGGTCCTCGGCCGGTACTTGTGGATTCCAG